CAAATAGGAAGTTCCGGATCCAATTCGAATATCAGAAGGATTACCATATATAACACAAAATTTCTCCACCAATTCTTTCTAGGCGAGCCTCTCGGTCTGTCATTATACCTCTAGAAGTAGAAAGAATTACAATCCCCATACCACCTAAAATTCTAGGAATTCGTTGATAGTTAGAATAGATTCGTAGACCAGGTCGACTGATCCGTTTTAAATTTAAAATAGTTCTATATGTTCCTTTCCTATTCCTTCTATGTCGCAGGGTTAAAACCAAAAAATATTTGTTGCTTTCCTGATGTTTCCTCACGTTTTCGATAAAACCTTCCCGTAAAAGTATTTTAACAATGTTTTCGGTGATATTAGTAGATGCTATTCGAACCGTTACTTTTCTATCCATGTCGACATTTCGTATAGAGGTTATTATGTCAGCAATAGTGTCCCTGCCCATGATGAACTAAAATTATTGGTGCCTGCTAATTTTGATATAATCAACATGCTCTTTTTTATTTTTTTATTTATGAATTCTATTAAATATTAAATTAAAGGTATATGCGTGAAACACAATCTACTAATTAATCTATTTCATTCGCTTACTATAACTATATCATGGTCTCGTCTTATAATACCTCAGGGGCTAAGGAAACTATTTTAGTAAAATTTAACTGTCTCAATTCCCGGACGATCGCACCAAAAATTCGAGTTCCTTTTGGGTTTCCTTCTTGATCAATAATAACTGCAGCATTGTCATCATATCGTATTATCATACCGTTGTCACGTTTGAGTTCTTTACAGGTACGTACAATTACAGCTCTGATTACTTCTGATCTTTCTAGAGGCATATTTGGTACTACTTCTTTGATCACAGCAACAATAACGTCACCAATATGAGCGTATCGGCGATTACTAGTTCCTATGATTCGAATACACATCAATTCTCGGGCCCCGCTGTTGTCCGCTACATTCAAATGGGTCTGGGGTTGAATCATATCATTTTTTTATTCGATTTTTCAATGCAAAGAACGAAGGAAAAAAAAAGAAATATTGTTTGTCCAAAATCAAAAAAAGAAACCTGCAATTTTTTTTCATCCCAAAGACCTCTTTTTCTTTTATTCCTATCCCGAAATAATGAATTGAGTTCGTATAGGCATTTTGGACGCCGCTATTGAAATAGCTTTTCTAGCTATATTTTCTGCTACTCCGCCCATTTCATAAAGTATTCTACCTGGTTTAACGACAGCTACCCAATATTCGGGGGATCCTTTCCCCGAACCCATACGTGTTTCTGTAGGTCTTACTGTAACTGGTTTGTCTGGAAATATACGTACCCATATTTTTCCACCACGGCGTACGTTTCGTGTCATTGCTCGTCGCCCCGCTTCTATTTGTCTAGATGTGATCCAAGCAGGTTCAAGTGCTTGAAGAGCGTATCTACCGAAACAAATACGATTACCTCGATAAGATATTCCCTTCATTCTTCCTCTATGTTGTTTACGGAATCTGGTTCTTTTGGGGTTATAGTGGATGGGTCTTTTTAAAATTCCATCTCTACTCCAGAACCGGACATGAGAGTTTCTTCTCATCCAGCTCCTCGCGAATGAAATGATTCAAAAAAATTTAGTTAAGATAAAATTCAATTTTTTTGAATAATACACTGAATCGTGGGATTCTTTGATATTTCATCTAATTTTCATCTAATCTATTTCTATTAGAAATTTTTATATCTTGTTTATATATAGCTTTTGGATATATAGCTAAACATATATTTCTAGATAATGTAATTTTTTATTTATAATTTATTTATAATATAATAATATATAAGGCTATAACGAATCTTTATTTTGTTTTGTCTTTATCATATCGGATCGCTCAAAAAATAGAGCAATTCGGTAAAATAAAGCTTTCGCGGGCGAACATTTACTCTTTCAATATCTATTTCAATTGTAAGGTTAGCCCACGATCTTTCAGAACAAATGAATTGATACCTGGTTTGTTCCGCCATCCCACTCAATGAATCATTAGGATTCGTTTTTAATAGAATCTTCTGTATTCACAGGTTTCCGTCGTTCCCATCGCTTCTCAATTAATGGTTAGGTCTGAATTATACAATGGAGCTCCTGTTCTTGAGTCAATCTTCTCAGTCTTTATTGGCTCTAGGCTCTTGATTTTTTTTCTATGAACATATTCATTTAATTCGGGAGGAATTAGTTTGATGCTTTATTACATTGCTTTTTATGAAATGATTCATAGACCTTACATATTATATTGGAATCATATATCATTGGCGTTCTTTTTATCTCTTTCTCTCACCCTTCTTCCATTTATCCACATCATTCTAGATTTCGCTTCCCAAACTCATAATCAGATTGGTTTGGTTTTTTTTTGTGTTTATGCAAAAAAGATTTCAGTTGCTACAATGATATGACCAATATATCATATCTTGACTGGTTGTTTAGATCTAGATAATGTGAAGCGATGAGTTGGTTATTAATTCTGTAATTTTGAG